AGGCAGCAACTGCTCACATTCAACTCCAAGGCAGAGGTCGGACCTGGCAGCTCTAGCAGTTCGGCTTGAAGACAAGACTCGTAGCGTCGTTGCCTAAAACCTTTCCTTAAGTCACTTTTCGAAAGGGGGGGGACCTAGCCTTCTTGCTCTTATCTTCCTCCTCATATTGTCTTTCTTCTTCCTTAAACGGGCATCCTCCTTTCTATGATAGTGATAGATTTATTCTCTCAAAACCTCTTACTTCAAGTGTACAGCCGCCTACGGACATACGCATTAACTGAAGCCCTCCTTTCATTATCTTAAAATTAAAATAAAAAAAAAACAAAGAGGAAGAGGATTTTGACATAACAAATAGGGCTCCAGTTATAACTTCTTCGATATGGAATATCTCCTCTATCATCAGCTCCAACAGGCATAGAGGCTTTACACTTCCTATGATCTATAGCCCATGCGTGAACCTTCGATACGAGGCTTATCACGATTCCCGAACGGGATGATTCTTGGCAAGATGTTCTATTTACTTTACTTTGCTTCTCTTATAGAAAGTCCCTGAGATCAAGATCCATAAAGACAAGACCGCGAATCCTCATTTGGGTTTTATCCATTTAGGGTTTCCAGGTCCGTCTTTGATGAACAAGAAGGTAATACCTTGTTACAAGACCAGAGACGGGACTAAATGTCTAACTAGATAGACCAGGCAATGCAATCCTATCATCCCCGTTGCTCTACGGATCCTACCGAAACAGCTATATAAATGTACAGGGAAATAATTGCACTCCTAGCTACCCTTCTCTTTGTTCTCATCCCGAGCCATCATCTACGAACATAGATTCCCGACCGCGCTATACCACGTTGCTGATAACTTTACCATATGTGTGACTGTGCCCGTTCCCGGTAGTTTTTCCATAACCAATTATATCTATTATATGATTATTGAGCGCTTTCACTCCCTTGCCCAGAGCACGATCAGTGGCTGGAAACACACTCCTACCTATTTAGAATTTAGATTATATTAATAATAATGGAAGACCAAAGGCGGGCCAATAGAGAGACAAAAAACGAATACGCATTCGGTACCCAAAAAGAATTCTTTCTCCGACGAAAGAACAGAAGAAGACCAAAACAAAACAAAAGCGCGAACAATCACTAGAATTTCGTAGGTTGGAAAGAGCGCATGTATTCGCCCGCATCCCTTATCCCGCGGCATAAGGAAGCGTCTCCTACCAGATTAGGTTTAGTTTCGAGAGATGGGCTATCTACGACCAAAGGGTAATGAAAATCCCGGTTTGCGATGATTTCAATGATAAGGTGTCAGTCGGGAGCTGCATGCAAAGCGTTGACTCTGATACTGATTCATTTCCCTGAAAATAGGTCACGAGCTCTTTCATTCGGGAGGACGGAAAAAAACTCCAATTCAAGAGATCCGGCCATAGATAGAGGACACAACGTCGTGACAAGACAAACCACCCCCAGATTCGCTCTTTCGCCTCTAGCTTTCAATAAATCTCGTTCCATCATCCACTTGAGTCATTGACTAGAACTACATCTTCGTTCACAAGAACTATAGCTAGGTGGTGCTTTCAGACCACCGCCAATACACAATCTTTCCTGACCTGATCCAAAGGGGCCTTTCTTCCATATTCTAAGCTTATCGTAACATCGGGGAATGTCTCAGGGTATGCTATTTTGTTTCTTTGTATCGGTTGACCCGTCAGTCTGTCTCTCGTTAGAAAGCCGTCTCTTCCAAGTCAAGTATCGACATCAGCCCATATCTTCCATAATCTCTTCATAGCCGGTATGACTAGTCAGGCATACTATTGAAAGAGACTCCGACCCGTCCTCTGTTAATCGAGGATGCTACCAAGATCCTTTTCTATGTAGGACTTCTATGCTAGAGATTCTCAATGACTCTGCGAGCCGCTTTTTCACGATTTACAAGTTTCAGATACTTACATCGACGCAAGCTTGAACGCATTACTCTACTACCTCACTGACTTCTGATCATTAGGAGGGGCATGGCTCTACTTGTAAACTACCTATTAACTTATTCCATTCCTTTGGTTGTATTATAGACCCCCAGGTTATCTGAACCACTTGTTGATCCACTGCTCTTCTAGGCGCAGGTACGCCGCTGCATTATCCAAAGCTTCCCCGTTGGACTTAACGTCCCTTCTTACTAGTCTTAATAACTCTCTTTCTGAATTCTCCTATTGCTCTAGCCGCTAGGCGTTGCATTGATTGTTCAATTAACCCGGTGTATCAACTGACCACTAGCCGCACACTCTTGCTTAAGGGACTCCCGTGCTCCTTTCTCCGTTTCAAGCTTGATTGGACTGTTGATTATTATCATACTATACAATTCTATTGAAGATGGTTGATACATCACTTCACTTTCAAAGAAAAGAAAGGTAATAATAATCCCTTAAACTCGAGTAAGGGAGAGTCCCAATCATTGCCGATAACAAGCACTTTTTAAAATACATTTCTTTCCTGAACGAAGTTCATAGGTTACTATTACTAGAGAGGGCTTACTCCCCCGAAGTTAGCAGGCTCATCTGCATCAAAGCATCTCACCAAAAAGAATTAGCTAGGTCTACCGCCCGCTTACGGGACAAAGGGGATTTCTGTTTATGTGATGAAGTCTTTCTTCCTTGTCTATTTCTATTTCTATTTCAGAGGTTAAGATCTATACTTCGAGGTATAAACGAGCACTTTGTTTTCTTTATTTTGTAATAAACCCATTCTGGTCTTAACTAAAAGGATTTACTGACGTTGATCCTCCATCCTGAGATTCATGAGCAATCAATCTATTCAGAAAAAACCTATCTTATTATCAAAGTTCCCTCTTTATGCCGTGATGACCAGACTCACTCCACTCGCCTTAGGAGGAGATAAAAGAGGCAAGAATGGCTACTATCAAGTACGTAGTTTGGTTCTTCCAAATGTCAAAAGAGTAGAGGTAGAGGTCTTTTAGTCACCCACAGGTTTGTTAATGAACCAATTGCATCCTTTAAGCAGCCAACGAGCGGGAAACTCCAAGTTTTGTTATCTTCATCTGTGCTAATAGCCGTTTTTTATCTTTCTCTGGTAGTTGTGGTCATGGCCCCTTTTTTTTTCGATACATCTTCTCCTTCTGTTTTGGGCCTAACTGCTATGCCTAACCGCCTCAATAGCGCTCAAGTTTTCGTGAAAAAATAGAAGAGAACGATCTACAAGATTATTGGCTCATCGCCGTTCTTCCATACCAGATCGCTGAGTAGAAGCTTACAATTCCTCCATAGTATAAGGGTCACATGCACGTACACTCGCTGCTTACCTTCTTCAACTCATACCATCCATCCCTGAAAGCACATGATTCCGAAAATGCTAAGTCTATCCCTAATGAGTGTAACCAGAACAAGGACATTTGGATCAGTCGTTACTCGATCTACTCTTTCAAGCCCGGCGAAGACAACAAGGAAAGGTTCGAAACATTCTATCATCGGCTCGAGAGTCACCTGTAGCGCATAGGCAGTCTATTTCGTGTGAAACTGAGAGTAGGTAAGTCAAGTCATTTCAAGGTGTTGTAGGCCTGTAACTAGAGAGAATTCCAGATAGGAAAAGGAAGAAGTTGATTTGTAAGCAACTTGACGCTATAAAAGAAGTTTTTATTTCCCTTCCTCGCTTGCTATTTGCTTCGCCGCCTACAGAGACTGAACTTCCATCGCCTGTTAACAACCCGGGTGAGCTACTTACTATGGAAGTGGATCCCTACAGGTTCGCAACTAAAGGCCTTAACACAATAGTGTTATCTCGAGCCCATCTTCCCCACTTCCTTAAGTGAGTAACTCAAACTATTATTCTATATAATTATTATTATTATAGAGTTAGATTCTAGTTCTTTCTTTAATAGAAATCTCTCCTTAAAAGAGAAGGATCTCCGTCTTTGTCTTTCTTCCAAGAGCGTAAAATGGAAAATAAGGAATTGACTTGCCGATTGAACAAAACGGGCTATCTCAATGTGAGATTTGTGCGTTTACCCCGGCCTGAAACACCGTCTTTTGGGGCGTTTACCCAACACTCGTTATCAAAGAAGTTTCGTGGTAAGGACTGTGCTCGCTTTGAATAAAGATCACTGTAAGCAACCTTTTCGATGGCCTGTTTGAAACTGCTTTTCTAATCTCGTCCTCGAAAAGGAAGAAAGCATTGCATTGGGACTCCTACTTGGCTTGCAACAGCCTCTTCTGAGCTAGCTTGAACTGCAGAGGAGAAAGACTTCGATTCGGCAAGGATACTCCCTAACCCACCTTCTGATCTCATTCCGCCTTCGACTTCGACGGGGATGGATTCAACTGGCTCGCTAGCTTGCTTGTTACGACTTCACTCCTCATCTGGGATCAGGACGGAACAATCCACGAAAGGGAAAGCAAGCCTTATTCAACTAAGAGACAAGCAAGGTAATATGGAATATTCTCACAGAGGGGGAAGAGCTATTCTTGTACATATGCTCGATCTGGATTGGATCTACTAGAATAGAAGAGGAATGCCTCTATTTATGCCTTTAGGCAGGTTAAAGAATGATTTTAGCTTATAGTGGAGCGTAGGACAGACCTTAGACCATGACTGACGGAAGGCAGTCATGGAGGGAAGGCAAAGAAAGCAGACCTTTTCAAGAAAGGTTTATGCGACTAAGGTTTAACTCAAACCTCAGCAACATAAAAAGGAAGAACGGGTTATCGCAACCTTATGGGGGTGCCTTCTGAGGAGGATAAGACAGAGCATCGACATAGAATTGCTTAATGGGGGAGCCTTAACAGCAGAAGTTGTACGAAACATAGAGTATAACAAAGCAGAGGTGCACTCTATCATCCAAAACGAAAGGGGGAAGATCGAAGAGGAGGATGCTTTCACCACAAAGAAAGCAAAAACAAAAAAGATAATCATAAAAGAAACGGGGAGACGGCTGCCAGACGGATGGGAGAGACTATCCATGGAAATCGACGAGGGATACTTGAAAGCACGGAATCTATCAGTCTTCAATTTCATAATCCTACCTTTAAGTTTAAGAAAAAGAGAGGAAACAAAGCGAAAACTTATTACACAAATAGAAGTATTTGGGGAAATTCAGATAGCAGTAACGGACAAGCACGGAGAATAGAGCGTAAGGGATTAAGCAGCGGAAGAAGAGTTACAGCGGGCGAAGTAGGAACCCCATATAGCCCATCTTCAAAGGGGCGTAGCGCTTGCTTTTCACTCTCAAGACAAGACAATGGTCTCTCTCTTCTGTCCCGTTCTTCCTTCGGAGGTCAGGGCAAAAGAGCTTTCCTACTGGTCTGAAGTGAAGTACTCAATTAAGAACTCTATAGCCATCTGTTCGCCTACTTACTAGACTGACGTAGGCTACCTGAGCAGGAGAATCCTGCTCGTGCCTCATAAAAAGGTAGAATGATAAAAAAAAATTCTATAAAGCCCTCTCACTGGCCAAGTGAACATAACGTAACCACAGTTATGCCTGTTTCGGTCTGCTCTCTATCTATAAAGAGCCAAACAGCTTGAGTTTAGTCTGACGATGACTAGTCTCTGGTCTTCCTCTATGTTAGATGGAATCCCCCGTTGGATTGCAAACGTTTGTAGTGCAACTTCGGCTGGTATATGGGAATTTGTTTCAATGTTCCATGGACTCGTTAGTCACCCTTCATGATTGGGGTTGGTTGGCGAGGTGAGGTCTAAGCACCATTGTCACTGGCTCTCGACGGGGATTCATAAAGCGATCGGCACATAGTCCCGAAATTACTGGACACTCTGAGGCGTCCGATGCAGAGGTCCCTGAGCCAAATCACTCAACACCTAAAGAGTCTAAGTCGATGCTGGCACTTAAGCAAGCGTCGGGAGTGCTATTCAAGGCCCAGAAAGAATAAGCGCACCTTTGGATGGTGTTCTGGGGCGGACGGCCAGAGGATGGATTCCTGCCCTCAAAAGTGTGAGTCTCGCTGATTCGATCAGGTATACCTCTCATAATCCCGGCCTTTCATAGAAGGGGGTGAACAGGTTCCTGTTCAGTTCTATCTGCCTGACTAATATAAGAGGCTTTACGCTGTACAAGTGGATTGACTGCGTAGAAAGAGGCTTGATTTATCCTCCATTAGCATTAGCCTAGGCACCAGGCGGCTTCGCGGCTCCTAAGGGGTCGCGGAGATTGCCAGCCATACGGAAAAAGTCAAAGGGGAGAGCGCTAGAGCTTTTTGTTGCGACGCTATGTTCCTGGTTTCGATCGTCAAGCCCTTATAATCTTCTTTATGGATGGGGTTTTGACTTTCAGCCTTCGTGGTCTGCAGGCAGGACCCAACACCTAAAAGAAAAGCATCCCTTAATTAAGGTAAGGGTTGGTGTGGATCGGTCAGCAAGGCATAGGAATTTCTATGTTTAAAAAACTTCCCTTCGACGCTACCGCCTTCCTAACTCTCGCGGATCCCGAGAGACTGAGGGAAATGGTGGATGTTTCGAGCTCGAATCAATCGTGCGTGTATCCGGTGCTTCCCTCTGAAGAAGAAGGTGGTAATGTGGCTTGCTGGCTGCTGAACACTCTTGGTCAATCTGCCATGGGCCGGAACTACTCACAAGTAGGCCTGAGTGTGGCCGCCTAGGAGTCAAGCTCGAGGGAAAGGTGCGGATCTCCGCCATCCTTGCTCAGGCTTTTGCGCGATTGGGCGATGAGGGTTTTGTTTTGTCTCATCTACCTGATGGTACTTTTCATCACGCGACTCTTGCGAGACATCTTCTTTTTTAGAAATTTCTTCTTCAGGCCGCTACCGATTCTCTTCCAGTTGTTCTCACTCCGGGTCTTTTGGAGGCCTTGTTTGGTAACAACTTGACTGAGTCATGGGTGTGGTTACTAGTACAAGCCCCTTTCAGTGATCCAGGTTTGGGAAGCGAGAAGAAGGCGAACATAGTATGGTTTACCTGTGGGCGGCCGCTCGGGTTCTACAGCTCTTGGCCTACGTTCACACTTACGCTTCATATGCTGGTGTGGCTGTCGGCTGACTGAGAGGGTGGGTGTATCCGCGAGGACGCTTTATAAACTCCGCGGCTTGGTCATTGCCGACCAAGCTACAGAGTACTGAAACATCTGTGCTCAATGGGAGTGAAGGATCTTTTTGATCAATCAAAAAGACAAGACGAATCTACTTCACCCAATATGCCCTTAGGCACGTCCATACATAACATAGAAAGAAGACGGGTGGACAATTAGCTAGAGCAGCGGGTGCTGTAGCGAAACTGATTGCAAAAGAGGGGAAATCGGCCACATTAAAATTACCTTCTGGGTGGGTCCGTTTGATATCCAAAAACTGCTCAGCAACAGTCGGATAAGTGGGGAATGCTGGGGTGAACCAGAAAAGTTTGGGTGGAGCCGGATCTAAATGTTGGCTAGGTAAGCGTCCTGTAGTAAGAGGAGTAGTTATGAACCCTGTAGACCCCCCCCATGGGGGGGTGAAGGAAGGGCTCCAATTGGTAGAAAAAGACCCGCAACCCCTTGGGGTTATCCTGCACTTGGAAGTAGAAAAAGGAATAAATATAGTGAGAATTTGATTCTTCGCCGCCGTAGTAAAAACAAAGAAAAAAAAATAGGAGTAGGAGTTAATTAACTGTGACACGTTCCCTTATCTCATTAGCGAAGCTAGAGTACATGACTAGACTGCTTTATTCCCGATATATTTTTAATAGATCAAACTACTTTCTCTCCCCTACTGCGTTCAGTCTTCATTTCTGCTTTTCAAGTGAAAGAAGGACTGAGACCATCCGGTGACCGGTTTCGAACCACCCATTACTGATGAGGGAAGTCGCTACCATTCGCGTCGCGGGCGGGGAGTCTTCTCATCGGTTCCCCACCTAAAGACTAAAGAAAGAATGCCATTCCTTCCGACCTCGGAAGGTGCATTGATCAGATTACCGACCGGGGATAAAACTTCACTTCCACTTAGCTCACGGCTAAGAACATAAATTTGCGGAATCTCGACCTCAATCTCAGACCCTGATCAAAGGTCTAACCTTTGCTTTGGTGGTATACCACTACCCCTTCCTATAGGCTACCCCCACTGCAGAGTGGTCAATTCCGCTGCCAATCAGTCGATTCAGTCACGTATCGAAGAGGGCTATAAGTAGGCCGTTTGCTATTGCGATAAGGGCTGCTCGCCTTTATACGGCTTGGCTTCGCTATCGCTCCGTCGGCCTAAAAAGTCGTATTCCTACCATACAAGAATGCCTATTATCTAGTGCTAGAAGCTAGAAGCTTCGCCATAAGCAAGCAAGACGAGGTCGCTCTGCTTCGTAGACAAGTTCCGTACTTGTTGACTTACGAGCTCGTGTAGTACTCGCCCCTATCTCTAAAGGGGCTTATGCACTCTACTCGCTGTCTACTAAACGAGCGTTAGAGCGAGCGAGTGAAGCCTTCAATTTAGCGGCTTCCCCCCTTTTCCCTCAGCCTACTCTTTCATTTTCGCTTAAGCTCCCCCGGTTGGGGGGATTAATTGATTGGATACCCGAGAACCATAATCTTTCCTAGGAACAGCTTCTACGACGATGGATAGGGGTCAGGTTTGTTTGGCATCTATGCCCACTGCCCTCCAAACAGTATGGGAGCCTTTCAGCTCGTACTGCTCACACTCCTAGATCTTCACGGCACCCCCTCCACCATAGTGTGAGCCGGGAGCTGCTCCAAACCAAAAAGGCCTACTTCAAAATTCGCTTTCAACACCACAAAAAAAGTAAACTATGGTTGCCTACTGATCTGATCATAGGTGAAATCCCTTCGCTTCGCGCCAGGCTTGGAAACCGTAAGTCAGGCTCCTCTCCTTTCGTCTCTCGGAAGTGAGAAAGCGAGCAGCAAGCTGAAAAAGCCCTTTCCCCTTTTCATAATAAGGTCAGCTTCATAGCTCCAACCTATACAAGGGACAAGCCAAAACCAGCTGAAGGAAGGGTGGTCGTAGATCAGACTTCTGATTATTAGAGAAAGGGGAGCTTCTTTTTAGAAAAAAAAAATACTAATAAACTAGGTTTGGAACCCTAGTTTATTAGTATTTTAGAATAATAATATTTTTAGAATAGAATAATAATAGGCTAAGGGGGCTGGGAATCGCAAGAATTGAGAAGTCCCCCATTGAATGGGGTGGGTTCGGAAATGGCCGGATTAGCAGGAGGAAGGGCGGCCCCACTCTGAAACAAGGGTGTACGTACATAAAGAAAGAGGCTGGTTATGGCCTTTACTTGATAGGGCTCCTTCCTATCTATCTTGACCGGGAAGAGGGGGGAGGCCCTTTCGGAAGCCCTGCCCGCCCTTCTCTATTTAGAGGGATTTAGGATTCAAAGCTTCCCGGACTCTTAACAGACGGCTAAGAGCAAGAAGAGGATCAGTAGTCTCTGCCGTTGCAGGTCCTTCTCCTTCCGCCGAGACGGCCCTCTTTTTTTTTTTGTTTTGTTTGTTCACCGTGGCACGAAATCATGAAGAAGCTGGAATAACTCAGAAAGAGAAGAGAGTGGCGCCTAGCCGTTGAAAGCCTTTGTTTTGTCTTTGTAGAGGAACAGTACGATCTTGGGCTGGCCCCCTTCGCACGGCCTAGAAAGAAAAAGAAGTCCGTGCTACTATAAGGCTTCTAAACTCCTCCCTCAGGACACGGTTGCCTTGCCCATGGGGACGGGGTAGCCCCGACTTCCATAGGTCCTTGGTTCGACCTCTTAATGAGAATTGAGGTCCTTGCGCGGGCGTCTCATCCCTAAGACTTGCTTGCTCTGTATGGAGTGCCCCGTGGTTCCTCGAGTGCCAGCCGCAGAGAGGAATGCCATCAACTAGGGCGCTATTGGCCACTAACCACTCGCTCGCCGGCCGTTCGGGCTCCGCGTTTCAAGTTCGTTATCCTAACCGTCTCCTCTGCTCCACCGGGAGCCTGGCCCCTTCTTCTATCTTATCTACTGCCTTGCTCCTCGGCTCCCTACAGCTCCAGCCGCTCGCTGTAATAGCTTGCTTCTCGGGTGGCTCGCACCCCGGGTGGTGCGGCTGAGCCAGAGTGGGCTCAGCAGTCGGCCTATGTTTCCGGGCGCACGCATAAAGGCATGATTCGTTCCACAAATCTCACTGCACTGACCATAGTAAACTCCTTCTCGTTGTACCGAAATAGAGATCTGATTTAAACGACCAGGTACAGCATCACATTTGACACCTAAGGAAGGTACAGCCCAACTATGAAGTACATCAGCAGATGTTACAATAATACGTAGATGAGTTTTGGCTGGTACAACCACTCTATTGTCCACTTCTAATAAACGTAATTGACCCAATTCTAGATCATCTTCTGGAATCATATAACTGTCAAAAATGAGTGACTGTTCATCGGAACTGTTATAGTCTGAATACTCATAAGTCCAATACCATTGATGCCCAATAGCTTTGATAGTGATGGCTGGATCTACTACTACCTTGTCCATTGAGTATAACAGAGCAAATGATGGTATAGCAATGAACATCAAGATGATACTAGGAAAGATGGTCCAAAGAATCTCGATAGTAGTTCCATGAACAATCCTTTGCGGGATTGGATTTTTTTTATAATGGAAATGCCATAAAGCACGAACCAAGATCCGTAATACGAAAACCAAAATCAGAATGAGAAAGAAAAAGATATCGTGATGTAAGTCTATTATTCCTTGCATCATAGGTGTTGCTGCGTCTTGAAATCCTAATTGCCACGGTTCCGCTGCATCACAAGGAGCAATTGTAAGGAATAACCATTCTAGTAAACGAACAATCATTTGCTTTGCTTCATTCTTTGACTGCTCTGCTCCCCCCAAAAAAAGAGAGACTGACTCTTACTATCCCAATTCAGGAAGACAGAAATCGCCTTGGTCCAACCAAGAAAGGCATGGGAGTTTTGGGCATTAATGAACACTCAGTCAGCTTTTTCTTTGCCAAATCGGGCGTTTTGTTCTTATATGATATTCTTTATTTCGCCAAATCGGGTTGTAAGGGCGGGAAGGGCTGTTCCTCTTCCTTTCAAGTGAAAAGAGTGACTCCTAGCTCTATAAAGACAACAATATTGCATCAGCACTAGTGTAAACCACACCAACATGAATATGGCAATGGCAAGAGTGCCCTGACCATTCCAGATGGTTAGACCAAGACTAAGACTCCTTTCCATTAGTAAACGGCCAAGAGGCTGTAGTAGTGCTATGGTAGTGATCACACAGGTTCTCGGCTTCCCTTAAGGTTAGGGGCTGCCTTCTCGTAATAACCAAAATATGAAATAATTGACTTTTCAGATGAGCTGGCCACGTCGAGTTGACCATTTTCAAGAACAAATCAAGAGCAAATACTAAACAAGGAAAGCTTGATCCTAGTTATCATAGGTGAATTCTTCCTCCCGATTGAGCATCTTAAGGCCTCTATTGCCCGGAGCGGTCTTTTTGCGACTAGCATCGATGAAGCGATCAGTTGGCCTTCCAGGCCTGCTTAAGTAGTGGTCAATGGAACAAATTCTCCCCGCATAGCCGGAAGGGATAGCGTATCTACAGAAAAGAGAGTGAAACGGAGAAATCCAATAAGAAGATATCGGGGAATCCTTCTTCAATGAATGGAATGACTGCGCGGGCACACTAGTAAGCAGGTTTTCTTTACTAAAGGTCAAAACCGCATTGATGATATCGATCGTACTGAGCTAACTGGGGTTAAGTCGTGTTCGAGACAAAAAATGATGTATAGTTTTTTGAGAGACCAATGAAGAATGGGTTGAGCGAGAACGAAGGTCTTGCACTGTTGGAGCCCTTGCCCCTAGAGGACTATGGAGTCGCTTTCCAAAACAAAAGCGTACCCGCACAAGGGCATGTAGTCTACGACGAAGGAGGTCCCGCTCAAGCATAATATAATTGTAGGTTTCCTTTATTGCCCCATACCCTTTATCAAATCGGAGAAAGGCGGGGGAAACTACTTTATTCATTCCATTCCGACTCCCCTTATGCCTTTTGCTGCTCCACAATGCTCTCTCCAAAACAAAACTCAAGTGAGTGAAAGAAGCCCGCATTCCCTCTCTTCCTTCCCCCCATTCCCAGCAGAGGATTCCAATCCTACTTATGCCTTCTTTGCGGGGAAAAAATAAGAAAGTTGAGGGGCAGGGGACAGAGAATGAGTTAAGTGCCTTGCCCTCGGCCCCAGAGGGTGCGGTTGAGAGCGGATTCGGGGTAGAGATTTGAATTGCAAATCAAGGCTTGGATCCAAATCAACGGAATTGGCTTACTCCGGTGGGCGGGAGAAGCATTCGAATAGGAACGAGGGGTAGTGGTCTTGTTTCGATGAAAAGGGAGAGAAAATATGTCACATGAGCAAGTTGAGACCACTTGTCAACGGCTGAAAAAGAACCTTTGGTTGCCTTACCTACGGAAAATAGGAAAAATCTTCTGTTCAGAGCAGCTCTCTCTATTAAAATGAAAGCCGGAATCCAAAATAACCTTAAATTAAAGATAAAGAGAGGGAAGCGAGAAGACCTTGAACCACACAAGATCTTCCTCCTTCGAGGAGCGAATGGCCCAATCACTGATAGTTTATGTTGCAGCCTCACTTTGATGCAACTGCCTCGGAACTGGAACAATATAAAGAAGAATGACCCGGTGCTTGAAACATCGATACGCTTTTTAGACTGCCGAGACATACTTCTGGTCTGCCTCCCGACTGAAGAAGGAGTTTGTGACTCGGAAATTTGTGCATAAGCGCCTTGAGATAGGGTATCGGATGTTTTGCCATGATGATGATGACGAAAGTCTGTTAGTTTGGACCTAGGCCTTTCAGAAACCAGTATACCTTGTGCGTCTCAGGCACAGGACATCCTATCGCACACAAGACTCACATATTCTCTTAAAGTTTCTCGCGCGCGCACCTGACGGAACGGAATGAAACCTAATGACCGGAAAACAGCTTCCCACCGCATTAAGTGCATGCAAGATCCAAGGTCTTGGCTTAGCCACTCCATAAGAAAATCTCTTTGAATAGCTTCCAACAGGGAATCCAAAACAGCGAAAGGAAGTCAATTTAAAGGCTATGGAGACAGGATCTCAGTAGTTAGATCTGACCTGCAAATGAGAACAAATGGACCCAGGCTAACCTTTGCCTAGTACACTTCAACACCAGCTCCCAAAGAGCTTTAGAGCACCGCCCAGTGAATAATGGCAGCCCAAAATGACGTGGCAGGGATGAGAGATGGAAACTGGAGTCAAGTCCCGAAGCTGCTCCCTAATCAATAAGCCTACCAAGGGAGTCCGCAATCAAGATTCATCGGTATGGAGAAAGAGGATCCCCTTGTCTAGTCTCTCTAGTCCCCTGAAAGTCACCTTAGGGGGGGCAAGTAGATAAGATTGAGTATTAAATCGTGGATACGCAAGCCCTGATCCACTCACACCATCTAGAGGTGAAACCAAACTGCTGCAGCATCCTCAATATATCAGAAGATATCAAATTGGATATCTCTTCCCTCACCTTCGGCGACCCTTATACTTTCTCGAATTCTTCCGGCGAAGCCTTTTCTTGGGTTAATCTCCTCTTCAGCTTCTCCCCTTGTTCTTCTGCTGGCTAGCTTTCAGCTACCCTTCCTTACCTGAGATATCTGAGCAAATCTTTTGATTCAACCGGCAAGGCATCTCCAACCGGAAGAACAACCAGGCAATCAAGTGCCATCGACCGAGAGAGGGGGAGTACCTGCTGACTGGGACCCTCCCCTTTCTTTGACCAACTTCTTCTTGCCTATCTACGATAGGCAGCACTAACCAGAACTCCAGATGCTGGATCCGATCGAGAGGGGGCAACTAAAAGAAGATTCACTTCTCCCCAACCTCAACGAGTAGAGACTCTCGTTCCGCCGCACCCGCACTTGAACGAACTTGAACCGTAACCTGCTAATGCAGAAATGGCCTTCTATCTTCATTTCTAAGACCAGTCCCTGAATGGAAAAGAATGTGGTGTGGACAACTTGAATTTAAGGATGCCTCTCATCAATGTCATCCATTATCTTTTCTGTACCATCTTGGATGACATTGCCACAATGAAGGTAGAATGTATTTGGCTAAGGATGCCCAGAGACAAATCAGGATGGGGGCTTCGATGGGATTCTTCCATCTAAGAATCAGAAAAAAATGGACTGATTAACCTCTTACTGCTTGAGAACCTATCAGGTGAGATGGATTGACCAACATTAACAGGCCTACTATATAAGTATGAAGCGATACATCATAAGAAGCTAGTTGAAAGCCTCAGTTTGGAAGCGACATATATATATATATATATATATGAGCTGGTAAACACTGCTATAGTAGCCCAGCCTAGAGAAAGTTATGGGACAAAACATGACAAGACTCTTTCTATTTATTCGTCCTTATCAGAAATCTGCTACAGAAAGATTCAGCTTAAATTGAAAGCTGTTAATCATTATTTATGAATTGGAAGATGAAATCTCTCTGGTGATAGATGGAGAAAGGTCTCCTTTTGTTTCTATTCAGGAAGAAGATAATTGCTATTCCCAAGGAAGAACGTTAACTCTCGATATTCTATTTGAATATCCCTTGCTTTCTTTTTTTTCTGAGTGAGGCAGTGTCTTTCTTCTCAAGTAGTGGTGTAGGTGAAGTGAGGATTTAGATAAATCTAAAAAGACCTCTCCCGGGTTTGAGGGCTTAAATCGTTTTTAGTCTTCAACCCAGTCGAATATAAATGTTGAGACCAACCTTCTTATGTTAGTTATGACTAGTCTCAAAATAGACTTTTTGTCTTTGGGGGGGCTATGACTATTAAATAAAGTAAGGAGTTCAAGCCTGGGCTCTAGCAGTCGTCAAAGCACAAGCCCAGCTGGATTGCTATAACTACTGTCTGTCCTTTTTGGAGAGAGGAAAAGGTCAAAGCCATTGGTCGGAAAGGTCTTCTTTCAATCAGTCCTAGGCCGGTCTCTTTTTAGAGTCCCATTGGTAGATTGTCAACAGCTTGAGAGCTAAAAAAAAGTAGTTCTTGCTCTTCCGATAGGGAAGACGTAGTCTGGCTCGACCATTATTGCCTTTGATGACTGACTACAGATGCTTGCCAACATCTCGCAATTTAGCAAACTAAAGAAAGCAGACGTGACCGCTGCGCTTTACCAATCTATTAGTTAGGGAAAAGCCCTAACTAATAATAGATAGAAATAGCAAAAAGGGGCTGCTAGTTGTAGCGTGATAGCGTAGCGCCAGCAAAGTGCTCTACAAAGGAAGGCAGCATTTTATGGCGACCAAGCCGCAACGCGCAGGCTGTGTAGGCCTACGTGCGCAGGAGTTGAGTTTTCGGAGCTGCGTTAGCGCCCTTCCGTTTTTTAGCCTCCATTCACTTCTCCTTCCGAGGCTTGGCAATTGCTCTACCAAAGAAAAGAAGAGCTCATGAGATTTTTATGCTGCCCATTCTCATCCGTATTCACTGCTTCTTGGGCATCCGACAAACACATGTCACTATCTAGATCATAATGATCCGACCTCTCTCCGCGATCGTATACCCGATCCCAGGCCTATAGAATTGTCCCGTAGACTTCTTCTTTCTTCCCCTTCGGGAGCTCCTACCCAAGCTAAAAAAAATCAAATTCATGATCGGTGAAGAGAGATCGAAGAGCTAAGCTAGGAAGGAAAGGACAGATGAGCGGAAAGAGAAAGACTAACAACTGGGGAATGCTGAGACAATAAAGAAGACTTCTTCGAACTGAGAGAGAAGATTTTTTGATCTGATGTCCGGGATTTGGGCACTTGCCTGATTCCCCCGGAAAAGTCATCCGTTCCGGATTGCTCATTCATTCCGTAAGAATCCTCTGGGATCGTCGAAAGAAGCATTCTTCCTGGTGCTCATATCCCCAGTCCGGAGCTGACGCAGGAACGGATTCAAGCTGGGCTTACCTTACCCGAGAAGAAAGAAAATAGGAAAAGTACGGGGATCCCATTCCTTAGTCAGGACCAGGGCCTCCTCGTGAGCCGTAGTTCTAGTGTAAGCATATAAATTAGCCTTATCCGAAGGGCACGCACCCATCTGACCAAGTCGAGCCCTTTCTGGTTACAGGGAAATAAAGAGAAAGAATCGAGTCACCGATAGCGCATCTCTATAGATGCCAAGGAATTCGCGTATAATAGATCCTTTTTGACTAGACTAAATGATTGATCTTGTCTTTCGACCTATCAAAAGTCGGACAGACAATTACATAGATAAGCACTTTTGAATGCTAGTCGCGAATTCTGAAAGCGGGATACAGTCTTGTTTTGATCCTTTTTATTGTTTCGAGTAAAGAAAGAAAGCTTCCGATTCACTTAGAAAACAGTGATCCCTAACCGCCCTTGGGCTTAGTAGTAGTGGGCCTGGTTTTCTATCTGAAAAATACGTAAGGCTAGTTTCTTAGTGAAACTGCCCCGGGTCAAAGCGTGAAGGTCCATGTTCGGGTTGGAATCAAAGCTAATGGTCCATATAGTAGTTTGAAACTACACCTTTCATTGAAATGGTGGGCTTAGCCTGAAAAGAGCCTTTTTTTTCGTTAGCCAGATTATCCTTTCTCATCATCACCTAGCTACTAACGGTTGTTTTGGATCGTTTTGAGGGTGGCTGTTTTAGATGCTCTCTCTCAATAGCAAACTGGGTGATTATATAAGAGCTCACTTCATCCTACATAGAAAATCTTCCGGGTGAGTGACTCAGCTGACTGGTTGCATACTCCTCTTCCACTACTGGGAAGCTGCCGCTTTCCTATGAAACTACTTCCCTACGGGCTCACTTCGAGTGAAAGAAGGACTGGCTAGTCAACTTATTCAATTGATCGGGACTTCCCTTGGGAACTTAACCTGAACGGCATGACTTTGTTCTATATCTTGTGAGAAAAGCCCAACCCTACGAAACCCTCGCTTGAGCTTCTTATTACTTGAATCAGAGATCTTTGGGAACGGACTTCCTTTTCCTTTGGTCGAAAGCATAAGTATACTATACCTCTTCTAAAGGTCGAGCCTACTGAATTTCATGAGCCTGTTCCCTCCTCGTATTCACCTGCATTAGAAGCCATCGAAGTTCTTGGAATGACTCTTTCTGGGAGATTGGACTACGGAACCGGAGATTGGAGTATGGAATCCCACTACTGAACCTGTTACCAACCTTTGAACTAATGGTTCGCTACTAGATAGATTCTTTCATTCCTTAAGTGAGCTTAACCCTATGAAACTACTTGATCGACCTCTACTCCGTTTCACTCTATTTGATTCACTTATTTTATAGTTTATCACAAGACAAAGCCGTATACGTATACAAGAAAGATTGCTCCAACGACAAAAGGAAAGAGAGAATGCTTGGTAGCAGGACAGTAGGAGTTCAGTAGGCGGGCCAGTAGCACGCATGCCAAGGATAGCTGTCCAAGGGTTGAAAGCCAGTAGTAAACCAGTCAGCTAGCTGAAGTTAGAAAGTTCAGAAGTAGCAGCTCTACTAGCAGCACATTCATCGTATAGAATAGTATGCCACACTGTCCTTTCCTGTTGATGGTGAGTGAAAAAGATGAATCCTATAATAAGCATCTCATGCCATGGTTGTTGTGAAAGAAGAAACTCTTGGAGGAAATGCCTTCTTAGCCATTGAATCAACTCCTGGTGATGAAGAAGAAGAAGGAGCTGTAGCTGTGAGGAAGGGAATGATTGCACTAGTCCCACACCCACGGACAGACAGAAGGAATAGAATATGCTCTTTGAAGGACGTTAATCAATAGGAGAAGATAGCTACGCACAGAAGTCGCTGCAATTGCTATTTCATTCCCTCCCACTCTTCTAGCTCTGATCGTAAACGCTCTTCTTCCAATACAATAGGAGTGATTCTTTGCCTTGACGCTGTGAGAGCTTCCGGTCCTTGGGGTTGCTTTGCTTCCACCTATCCGCTCTTGGGTTCATAACCGGTCCTATTGAATCAGTAGCACATGAATAAGGTCTTCTCGGCTTTCCCTTTCCCGGGATTTCTCCTTCTCCTTGGCAACAACCAGTCAAGATTGTAAGAAAGGATTGTATCAGAGAAATCGTTGTTTCAAGCCCTTCGTGTACCTTTGCGTCTAACTAAGGGTTTTGTGTTTCACCGTAGAATCGACATACGAACTCGAATATGCGCATAAACCCCTTCCTTGTGAGTTGGGAACCCACTAGTTAGCAAAAAACGCCCAGGAACAGGTGTAGTATTACTGAGTGCTAATGATCAAGGAATTTTTAGTTACTCAATGATGGTCCGACGTGCAGATAATAATGAGAATTGCCACCTTCAAGTATGAGAGGAAGAAGTCGTGGAAACCCTATTTCAAATTGTATATGTAGGGTGGCCCGTTCCAGGTCATAATGGCTACTATCTACTATGCCGCTACCAGCCACTACCAGTTACTTACTTAGCCGGGTTACTATCTGAAATATAGAATTTTGTACGTAGTATCGTTTAGGTCGAGGTTCTGCCGCGAGCTATCCAGCTTTTTTCAGTCAAGACGGAGTCCCACCCAGATTGAGAAATTTGGGAAGACTATGTCTCGTGCGTGAGTCAGCTTATCCTGATCAAAGAGGTGCGCAGTACTGATCTAGAAGACAAGGAGGAGATCTTTTCTCGTTGTTCCTAGAGACTCTGTTTACCTGAAGTACATCACCAGGTACAAGATCGAAAGATATGGAGCAATGTCATGCCCAAAAAGGTGAAACTACTGGCATCGGGCCGTTGGCCCTATCAATATCTATTCTTTCAAGTCGTTCTATTCAACTCAAAATCAAGGAGGTCATCGCAAGCTATGCCTATCGCTTCCCCTCACGCACCTACGAGGCTATGCCACCACAAAACAAAAGCAATCGATCCATTTTTGGGTCAAGGGATTGAAACTCTCGAGATTTCCACTATTTTCTTGTTCTGCCGTTCGCCGATGATCCGGTGTGCTTTTCAAAACCCATCTTTTATGCCCATGGGAGATGGAAGCAGCTGTTTCGTTAGGATGTGGCAAGAGCGGTCCTCCTTTTTCAATTGCAAAGCAATCATTACTATGCTATCGCGGGAAGGGCCTTCAGTTCAGCAGATATAGTGTTATCGATGCAGTCGGTCTAAGCGTAGGATCCTCCCCTCTCTTCGATCGGGTTAGTATGTGCGAATCTCTGGTTCGGGAAAGGCTTTGCGGGAATGCCAAAGCATATAGACCATCTTCCTCCTTTGTTGGATAGGCCTTTTTCCGATAGATCAAATAGTCCGTCCAATAGCGCCTCCATTCGGGAAGGAGATAAAATCGCGAGTAGACAACTTGCCAATGGTGGTGCATCGAAATCCCAGTCAAGATCAACACTAAAGGGATGCGCGGCGGCATACCAAGCGAGAGTCCATAACTCTCAGTTTAATCTGAGAGTCCATGAATGGAAGCACTGCTTTCTCTTTCGGCTGAGCCTTTGGTCGAGCCTACCAAGCTTGCTCTCCCTTCATTCCCATCCTGCCAAGCTGAGGCTGCCAGCGCATTGTATCTAACCCCACTGTGGCAAATCGATACAATAAACAGCTTGCTATACCATACAAAGGCATCTCCGGCCGAACGGTTTTTCAAGACGGGTAAACATCCCGTTTACCAGTCGAGAGTTTCACTTAACCATTCCCCTCCTGCAGCCAAAGTGATACCGGCTGTAGCATCCACCGGTAATGTGTGGAAGAGGGTAAGCTTTCTATGTGGATAGGACGTATCAACACCTTTTGCATCTTAAAAAGGAAATATCTAAGAATTGTGTTGGGTCCTGAGGACCAGGATGGCCGAAGATCAAAACCTAAATGTGCCAGGGGTTGATCATCGAAGCCAGGGCGAAGAAGGAATTTGAACGCTGATGTAGCTAGCAGCCACCTTCATAGTCGATTCATTAGGGTCATCACCTTCTACCCGGAAATATCCACCGTTTTCTTTGTCTGTTAAGCCTCACAGCTATGGGACTTCCTAAAGAAAACTACAATCGTAGTTTATCAACCACTCACAAGACCACCGAGATCTTCGACTTAGCTCCCGAAGGTAATCCACCCTGCCCTTCCCCAACCTATACAAGGGGAGCGGAAGATAACGAAAGGGAGACAAAGTCCTAACTAAATCATAACACAAGCTACCCATTCCATCTATCATATCAGTCGAGTCGATCCGATTCGTTCTTATCTATAGATAACGCAAGAGAGAACTTATGACTTCGCGGATGGAGAGGGATTCGAACCCCCGGTATTCTTATCAATACTTCGGTTTTCAAGACCGACTCTTTCAACCGCTCAGACATCCATCCCCTTCGCGCTTTGCCCGCCCTATCTATCCGCGCGCTGGCGGGTAGGGGCTTATCTATGTGATTCGCTACGCTTGCTTGCGCCTATCGGCGGACTCTATTGCCTGCCGGTTAGGTTAGCGAAACTTTTCCGGTAGTACGAATCGCTACGCTTCGCTTCTTTCTATATGATAATATGCACCTTGGTTGCTGTTGCTGCGCTCCCTGCGGGTAATAGCAAGAGAGTGAAGAACGAATGATCCTCCAAAGAGTGATTGAGTCCGACTCAAGCGAGTGAGTGAAAGGCGTGACAAGAGAGCGAGTTCGACTCGCGAACGATCAGCAAGTGAAGGACCGATCCTTGATCCTTTTGCGCCAGTACTGTTGCGAGACTGGTACTTGGCGGCTCACGAGCAACATATAGACTAAGCGTGATCGTAGATCACCCTCGCTCTTTTTTGAAGGCCCTTTCGATTCTCTTTCGAGTATGGTTCCCCCATAAGAACACTGAACGCCCAGCTTCGCAGAGCAGCTCTCTCCCCAGCCCGCAGCATAGTGTGGAATATGGATGGTTTCATCGAGCACAGATAGAAAGGTGTTCTGACTCTATTGGATTAAGTCATAATCTACGCCTTCTACTAGTATACTACTATGGAGAGATAAGCTCTATTTCAGAGATTGGACTCTCTTACTGCCCCTACTAGTAAGAAGCTGTTCCCGAGCCGGGTTCCCTGGATCCGCGTGTTCCTAGTCGGGCCTAAATGGATGAATGAAGAAGCGCGCCCGGGTAGACTTCAAGAGCTCTTGCTCTGCGTATCCTCCAACTTCTTATTTGGGGGTGATAAAAACATACGAACCGCCTACTCTTTAAAGTGAAAGCCCTACCATTCTATTTAATATCTATTTAATAAAACCCTCACTAATAAAAAAAAAAACAAAACAGAAATCCCTCCCCTTAACAAGTAAGCAAGTAAACTACCTTCTGTTACCTACTTTTACTCATATCTTCGGTATACCTCAATACAAGACAGGAAAGGATATTCAATCAAAACCGGGCTATCGCCCTATCTAAGCGGGTTTCCCCTCTCCTCTACGGAAGGCATCTTTTAGTCTATTTCAGTTCCTGTGTCTATCGTTATCGCCCTATTCTCTCTCAATTGCCTATCCTTTATAGATAAGGGGGAGTACCTTCGCAGTAGCTTCCAACACTTAAGATTGACCTCCTCAAGTGCCGGATATGAATCTTTTATGGGGACTACTTACTTACCTAAAGTTCACTTCTGACTTACCAAATAAAATAAGTTTACTGAAGGAACTGAACTGACCTAAGCATAGCTCTCTCTCTCAAATACAAATGCCAAGAAAAAGAAAGAGATTTTTTTGATAAGTGGAAAGATGCCTTCTCTTTTAAGGCCTTTGTCCTACTGTCCTCCAGCCTATCGAAATTCGTGTTTTTATTAACCAACAACACATGCACTTTGTTGGCACTAAAAAAAAAGGTTATTCAATCCACTAGTGCAACTGAAGGAATTACCTCTTCTCTTCTGAACCGAAAAAAGAAAGAGCTCATAACCACTGCTTGTGAACAGCTCTCCTCAACTGAAGGCGCACCTACTGTTACTAGAAGTCTAGTCTCTCTCAGGTCCAGTTTCGATCTGGAACTAACTTAGTTTAGGCCAGAAGAGAGATATTGAGAAAACCCGATTTCCTGTCCTGTCTTAAGAAAAGAACCTGACTCAAAAGAGAAAAGAAGACCGGACTAAAGCTTTCGACGATTGAACTGCACGCACTTTTATACCCAGATTGGAACTGGATTTGAACGTCTTTGGATCCTGCTTAGAGCCGGCTTTACTCCACTTTCACCTTTCATATCAGGAACGTCGACTTGCACTTGCAATATAGAATTTCACTTTCAGGAATCCAAGCTCCTGGCTTGGTTCATATTCACATAGGCCACTCATAAGAATAAGACGTTCAACTCCCTAAAACACGTATAATTGAGAGACTCAGAATATCAGTGCCTTGGGTAAATGCCTACCCTCGGGAGAATCTTACCGAACGAGTTTCAAACCTGTCTCCCAAGATATTTAGGGAAAAGGGCCTTGTCGGCCACCGCTTGCTGACGACGGAACGCATCGTCAATTAAATCGCGTTGGACTTAGTTGGAAAGTTAGGTGCTCGGCATGCCCCTTGCTTGCGAACTGAACTTATTTAGTAGGGCGGGTAGCTTTGGAGATCCCATTCCTCACGTTTACCGTTGTCCCCAGACTTCACTCTTTCAAGACTTGTATACTTTCTAAATAATCAGGCGTGTCCCTGCCCCTGTCTCCAACAAGTGTGTGATCCACCGATTCACTGAGTGACTCTTTCTTACCGCTGGAGTCCCTATCTCTTAAAGCCTTATCATATCAGACTTCCCCTTGTTTGCCGATTGAAGAAAGCCTTCTATTATTATTTATTATTCTATTTATATGGTCTCAAACAAGCGAGAAAAGCCCTTTCTTTCTATGTTATTAGTAAAGCCTAAACGCCCTGCAATCAAACTAAAGCGCTAACGAGCAACGGCTTTCGCGCAGCTCAATCCGTTGCTTCTTGCTTTCGAGCCGGAGCTTGCTGGGTGGTGAAGTAGTCCGTGAAGGTTAAATCACACTTGTGTTAAGCAAGCAGAGTAGTCAAGCCAGAAAGGCAAAAAAAGCAAGAAGCGATTTTCGTTCGATCGACAGAATCCATCGTACTTTCACTGCTGTGTACCGGCTTTCATAAAGCACCTTTGGGCAGCAGCTACTATTGGGATCCAATTCCGAGATCAATTCGACAATGAAACTCTTCAAGCAATGATCTTATCTATGTCATTTCTCTTGACGCGATACAAAAGAAGACTTTCGAGAGTCACTTAGCCCCTTGACCTCTTCTCTCAAAAAAGACGCAGTGTGGGCAAGTCGATCAAAGTCAGAGCGGGGAGGGAATGTTTACAGTTGTTGTAGTACGACTTTTCATTTCCTGTTCGGTCTTTCAATAAGTAGTCAGCTGCGGGCTAAGAAGCCTCGTAGTCAGACTTAACATTGATTGAAGCAGCTGTTGGAGAGAAGGCACCCGTCAGACCTGCAAGCACCGGCTAGTACACAGCGGCAGTTTTCAATCATACAATGTGTACTCGTAGTCTGACTTTTAGCGGTAGTCAGCTGTCCTCGTTCTCCTCTTTTCATTGCCCTATTGAGTAAGGGTCGGTGTTTGCAAAAATGTCGAGCCGACGGGGTCAGGTACCAGTAGTGACAATGGCAAAGGGGAGGAAGGGGAAAGTCAAGGCCAAAAAACAAAAGACAAATAAAGGCTGCACAAGACGAAAAACCAGAGGCAGTGCTAAGGTGCGAGGGGATTTCTGCCCTAAAAAAGAATAAGACATGGGAGACCTTGTTCCATTGCCTGCTGGAGTCAAGCCAATTTCTTGCAAGTGGGTATACAAGGTGAAGCGACGAAGTGATGGATCAGTCGAACGGGCGCGATTGGTTGCTCGTGCTTTCTCACAGCAGTACGGGATTGACTACGACGAGACGTTTAGTCCCGTGGCAAAGATAACTACTGTGCGAGTGCTCATCTCTCTAACAACAAGTCAGTCCTAGGCAGATGGACGTCAAAAATGCCTTTCTCTATGGCCTCTCTCTACACCGTTCCCCTGCCTTCAGTCTTCCCTGCCCCTGCACCACATGAATGAAATTCCACCGAGCCCAAGCATCACTGAATGCTTCCTTTCCCGATCTCGGACACACAACACTGTGAAAGTGACACAGCGTCTGCAAAGTCGGCCTGCATATACTTCGGATTAGACTTCTTGCTCCGCAAAGACCTTCTGAGACTTGGCTTATTTTCAGTCGTGATGTCTTCCATTTCCATTGGTAGTGGTCTCTTCTCTCGACTATCTCGCAACTCTGTTCGTGAGCTACTCTCCCCACTTCTGGGGGAAGGCTTTTCCTGGCTTATGGGCTTTTGACTTTGAACCTCGCGAACACCTGTCTTCTATCAAATGGGGCTCTCAAAGAACTGCCAGTTCGTGAACTCGATTTTTGCGACTCTACTGGTTTCGAGTCGCTCCCGACAGAAACCTCCTGCCGCTCTGGTAACTGCGCTCGCATACTCGTGTCTAAACTCTCCGAGTCTGGCAACACTACATTCTCGGTAGACCACCATGATGATGCCTCATCAAAGACAACATGCGGCGAGACGTATGCTTTATTGGTGGTGGGGTGGGATCTCCACCCTTTCTTCTGCTCATCGTACCCAGTAAAGATACACCGCATCGCCTTCTTTTCCAACTTTGTCCGACCAGTTGAGGACAAAGACGTAGCAAACGCACCCGCTTTCTATTTTGGTGTCTTGTCGGGCCCAGATAGTACCTGCAGTGTTGATTGATAATGGGAGTGGTTTGAATGCGCGTTGAGCAGTGTAAAAGGCCCTGAGGCTGGGGCATGGAGATATGAAGAGAAAGATGATGACAGTCCGAGCATTCGAAAATTCCGTCCGCCAGACTGTTGGAGTAATTGAACTTGACGTTGTGACCGGGCCGTACCAGTTCAAGATCAGTTTGAATGTGGTAGATATCGAGGCATCGTTCACTTTTGGGAAGACTTTGGTTGGCTCCATTCAGAAGGGCCCTTCCCCATAAGGCCCATCTACGCTGCACCAAAGGGAAAGGGTAAAGTCAAGTTCGTTATCGACGACCAGCTAGTCACTATCTTGGCTGATGACAAAAAAGTAGGCTCAAGAAAGGTAGAAGCAACCTTGAGGTGCAGTAGAAGGAGCTTACTTCTTACTTATTGATGGCCCTGTTCAAGCTTTCCTTTTGGGCCAACAGAGCCTTGAGAACGTGAGTGGTTGGTTCAGGCGGAACCGGGATTTCGGGTTCATCTGACATAGTAGCTACAATGGGAGATTCAGAATTCGGGGGTGTCACTTCTTCTACACGAACCAGTTGGCGAGATGGGCGGACCCAGGACGGTTCAAGGGGAAGAACAAGAGCGTTGCAGTTCGCTGAACTCGTTCTCGTTTTGGCTCCGCGTTCATGAAATTCCAACTCCAACAACAGAAAGAAAATTCTTCGATCTAAAAGGCGTATGGAATTCGTTCATCTCTAGTACTGAGGATAGAAGAGGAAGATCTAGCTCAGCTGGTGGTATAGGATAGGATAGGATAGGATAGGATGAGCTAACTGAAGCAGTGATGAGCTAGGATAAACGCTTTATCGACCTCGGTTTAGAGGAAAGAAAGTAGAAAGATAGGTTTAAGATTGGCTCTCTATAGTGATATTTAGGAAAGCTCAATATCTCCGCTACAAAAGTCATGCTTTTCAATCATAGAAGTGAAAGTTCCGATTCCATCCAGTGAACCGATTCAATCCATTCCAAAAGCAGAAGGGAGTGTTCTAGTGGGGAGGAGAATCTCATTTTGTATAGGCTAAGGTCTACACCAGTGATGCTAAGCGGACCTAACCCCTACCTAAATTAGTAAAGGAAAGATGAAGTAGTGTGGGACGAATGAGATCTCTGTATTGATTGGCTTGCTTGTCTCAATGAGATCACTTAAGAAATTTCATAATAGAATATATAGAAGCCCATTAGAGAACGTGGCCTCTAAGGCACGAATGAAAAGAATATCCCACACCTTTCTTTGATGCTGCCATAAAACAGGCGGCACTCCCTTCTTAGAATAGCTTACTTGAGCTTCCCACCTACCCTGGAAGAAAAGCATTTGCTGCACTACCCTACGTAGATCTTAGTCGTAAACAAATAAAAGACTTGACGGAGCTGCTCATGTAGATAGCCGCCTTGATGGAGGAACCAGTGGCACCTGCACGGATGCCCGGCTGGAACGGTTTGACAATGAATTCAATCTTGTATTGGATGCCCACCCGGAGGGAGAATCTCCATTATAATAATAATCCCATATCTTCTTTTGTTCTGCTTCTCGTAATTAGCCTTGTTGCTTGGTTGCATACCCTGAGCCCTGACCTTTTCGAAACGATTTCAAGCCATAACACGCCCTACGTTCCTATTAAGAAGAAGGGGATCTCGTAACGACCCCCCCCGATCCTCACATAGTAGTTGAAGGGAAGAGAATGGAATTACTCGCAAAACAGCGGAGCAAACTACAAGCCAACGAACGAGCAGAAACAAGCTAGTCATGGGGTGTGGTTCCTCTCAATAGGCGAGGCCTCACGTAACAGCGAGAAAGCGAGCAGCAAGTATAGGTATAAGTTACACCAGTGGTTGGGAAAGACACAGTTCAAAAGGAAAGTGATTTAAACAGCTTTGACGAGTCTGTACAGGGCTGGCTCAACGGCATAGACCAGAAAGAAGGGATGATACCCGAAGATGGTGAAGAGTTGCTCGTTTATCTCTTAAGTAGTAGTGAATAATGAGTGATCTACTTGATCGGGTAAGCTGTAGAGATCGACTGCTCCAGTAGTTGGGGCTAGTAGAAGAAGCTACTGCCCCAGTTGTTGTTTTCTCCGCTGTCCCAGAAACAGAAGAGAAGAAACCGTCCATCCCATCTCGTTCTTGCCTTGCATCGGACCAATGAGTAGCAACTGCTAATTCTAATACCAATGGTTGAGCTTGATTACTGTCAGGCGTTGATCCCTTGCTCAGTAGTTTCGAGGTCGTCCAAGACCACACTTGAAAGAATTATTACTATGGGCAGGTAAAGCGGTTGGTGTCTGCATCCATCACCAAGGGAAAGGTGGAACTCCAGATCAACTCTGTGGCAAGCAGGTTATATGAAAGTCCCACACTTTCTCATGGAACTGATCGGGTAACTCCCTCGCGGACAATTCAGATGGGAAACTCTTTCGAGCAATACCAAACGCCCCCGAGATCACTACTATAGACTTCGTTTTCCTTCATAGCAGGATCCCGCCGGATTAGAGCTTTTTGAAGAGCAAAACTTTCCTTCAGCAAATAGAATAGCCCCAAGTGAGTTTCTACACGCACGGATATATAGCATATAGAAAGAAAAGTGGAATTAGACTTATCAATCAAAGAATCTTGTTTCAGGGGAGCGTTCCTCCTTTTACACCTCCTATTCCTATGGCGGAGAAGAGGACGAAGTGGCATTTCTATTATGAAGTTAGTGCACCTAAAGCAATCGATCCTGCCAAGACTTCCAAGATTGATGCGTTACCGGCAGACTCATCATATAGTAGAACGATCGGGCAGGAAGATTGAAATAGAGAAGATGCTCTAGAGGTCGCTATGGAATTGGGAACGGGCGGAAGAAAGATAGAAAGATAAAGAATTGAGAGAAATAGACGAAGTAAAAGGCAGACCCAGAAGGAACTGGTCGGTTAAAGCGCCCTTTTGTTCATTCCTCATATATGTACATAGTGAATCAGTTGGAAGAAAGACAATCAATGTCGAGTACAGTAGCGAATCTCGAATGAAAAGATTCAACAATTCCTCCGCGATTCGAGAGCCCTACAGAGAGGTAGGACCCCTAACTCACTCCGATGTTTCCATAGCATTATAGAATGGTTTCATCTACACGTGAATCTACTAGCTCAGAGGAGAGGAGCATTCCTTTTCTTTCATACTTAGAAGTGGGTACCGCACATAAATATAGATCAATATACAACCGTGCACTTTCATGAAATATGGCCTGAGCCAAATGAAGTTGAAGTGATGAAGAAAGTTTTTAGGTAAGGTTTCCTCTACAGGTCGGTAAATCCATAACTGGTAGTCATTACAAATCTTAAAAGCTTTTGAGCTAAGACGAACTCGCAAGCTAAAGGTCAGACTCATCTTGCTGTTCACTGAATATATTGAGTAGGGTAATCTACCCCAAAAGTCTTTCCTGGACGCAACTCAAGGGACAGCATTAGTCTAAAGAGTAGAGATTCTCATAAAGAAAGAACTACTCCCGCATTAACAATAACAAAGTGAAGTAAATAGTAGAAAAGCAAGCTAGTTCAACTCCCCCCAAACACAGGTCTTACTCCTGGTCTTGTAGATTCATCCAAAGGAGTATCTCACTCTTTGTATTCTGTATTAACAAGTATAGCTTTTAGGTGTCCTATTCTTAGTAAAGGGATCATATTCCAATTTCCACCAAAAGCGATCCGGTGATCAACTACCATTGATTTTGTTCCGCCCGCCGGGCACTACCTATTCCTGGGGACGAGATTACTAATACTAGTAACTGGCCATCTTTACCTTATTCAGAGCTAGTGGCCTTGTCCATGATATATCGTGAACAGCCTTCTCTTCGAAATGAAATGGAGGACTTAACTGCAGATATGAATCTAAATCCGTGGATCTCAGCCCCAGTGTTGATTGCTCTCCCCATATCTTTGAAGGCTCGCGAAGACACAGGTTTTGGGGTGGAAGAAGAATTTGTTGCTTCGGGGTGGTCTCGCCCGGTGTTGCTCGTCCTAGGATGGTCATTCGGATAAAGTAGTTGGTTCTCTCGTCCAGTGTTAGGGAACAGGTATAGGCCCTACCTATGCAATTTATAGTGGGTTGGCTGTTAGCAACTCAGCTCCAATCTCAAGCTCTTGTCTGCTCACGCCGAACTAGAGATCTAACCAGTAGACCCTCGATCCTCCGTGCATTCCCATCCAAGAATGGGGGTGAATAGCCGCAACATCATGACTTTGCTATCGAAGAATAAGACCCTTCTAGTTTTTTTTGCTCATAAGATAAAAACAACCCAATCCCAAACGGGCGGGTGAGCCATTCTATAAACCCTGCAGGCGAGCCAACCTAGCTTTAATGCCAAAGCCTCGCTTTGATGACGGCTGTCTTCTTCGTAATTGTGCAGCATATACCTTCTTGTCTCTTTGATAGCTGGAGATTCTCTAAAAATGAGACTCGTTTAGTTGTGATTCGATGCTTCTAAATAGCTCAGCCTAGCCTTCGTGGCAAATACCAATAGGTCAGCTCCTTGGTCTTCGTAACCTTTTAAGATAGAGAAGAATCAGCCAATAGAGACTGAGATCTGGATTTATATCATCTATAGTATATCGGGCTCATCTCCGGTAGAACTACCACACTCCTCCTTTTTGCTTATGCAGAAAGCCTTCTTTGGAGGAGAGGGGTGGACTAGAAGTAACCATAGTGGCATGCACCATAGGGCTATAGAGATGAGAATTTGAAATAGATAGTATAAAAGTCTCCATCTCACCGCTTTCGTCTGGCTTGATACCCCCCGAGGCTTACCGCTCTTGCTTGGCAAGGAGCATTTTCTCCATCTTTGATTGAGATAGGCACTTACCTTTTTATGTACCTTGATCCATGAAACATGGTCTAACTTGCTTTCCAGGTCTTAAAAATGCTAATACAGCATCGTTTCGAAATCACAGTTCTGTTGTTCTTTGCCGGAACTTCTTCATTAAGTTATTGCTTTAGCTTTCTTTCTTCTCTTCCATCAGCTTCACAATGAAATCTTTCTCCAGATAATGCCTTGATTACATAAATAATCTACTCCGCTACACCTACCCTATAATATAACCGGGCGGACTACTTTGGTTTTAAACGATCTAGACTATCGGAAAATCGAGTATTCATATTCATGAGTGCGCTCGCTTTCTCTTCCCTTGACTGAACTACTTAGCGCCCTTCGAAGCTACATCTGCTACCTATCCTTAGAAACTTCTTGCTTTCGGAAAGAGGAAAGTCAAAAATAAGTATATCAATCAATGGTTAAGAATATGCCACGCCCAGTGCCCGGAGACATGCGTATGATTCAATCAACCGACCTATTCTATTAATAGGAACTAGAGTAGTTTGGTCCGTCCTTACCAGCCAAAGGGAGAAGACCGGGCAGGCGGGAATAAATAGAATAGGGGTCAGTGCTCAAGTCCAACGGTGTGAGCGAGTGAGTCTTTTATACTTATTCAGCTGGGCAAAGAGACAGAGAGGGTTTCAATCGATTAGAGCTGGGCTAAAGCAAAGCACCTACTCGAGCGGAGACCCTTATTTTATATATAATATAATAGTCCAATTGCGAATCTTTCTCCATCCAACCGGAACTATCACTATTTAGTCAGTAAGCGGGGCTACAAGTACAAGCTCTCTCTCACTCCTGGAGGTATCAGTGTGCCCGTTCCTGTGCCTGAGGGAAAATATGGATGGGTGGTCGGAACCATAATTTGGTGGGTTGCGTATGAACTGCATTTAGGAGTTCTCTGACCTGACCCCGGCTTTCGAAAGAAAGTCCCGGCGTGGCCCGGGTTGTGTTGGTAGGTGAATATCCAGAAGTGCATTCACAGACAGGTACGGCAGCTGGTAGGGTTGCTAGTTCAAGTGGGCCAAGCGGCCCTCTCAATCATTCTGCCATTGAAGCTGTAGGACCTATGGTTGGGCTAAGGTAAGCAGTAGGACGTACGGCTGGGCTAAGGTAAGCTATGCTGTTGGTCTAGGAACTAGGCTCGATGGAATTAAGACTGAGAAAGATTCTTATTACGCCTTTTTAAGGAAATATCCTCTATTGACTTGAAACTGTGGCATATACCGCCTAAAATAAATAAAATAAGAGAAATTCAACCGAAGGAGATATGGAATATCGATAGAGTGATAGGTAGCTTACAGAAGAAGGCGATGGCGCAGAATCAGAGGTTGTTTCATCCGACGATATGTAATATCTCCAAGCGGGACTCTCTCTTTTCCTTTTCTTTCGAATCCCTATCGAATTGGGCTAGGAAGCCCCTTCTACTCATGAATCGGGCTAGAAACGTCCTCTTATCACTGCTTGAACGGGATTTCGTATAGCTCATCAAGCGACTCAGCCTGACTGTACTGATCCAAGAGTGTATCAGTTCCGGAGAAATAGGGTTTGGTGAGTTCGGATCAATGGAAGAAGTTGAGTCTCTTAGGCCTGTGAGCCCAATCTATCTGTCTGTCTTACATGCCCGATTCCATCTTCAACTGTCCTTTCCTTTTGTCTGACCAGATTCAATCTACCCTCAACCATTAGTGGAGAAGCTTAAAACTCCTGTGTGCCTGTGCCCGTCGGGAAGAATCCTAATCTGATGCTTGACACCTGTCGGATAGAATCTTTTCCTAACATCAGTTGTAGTCGTTACAGCTATCAATGGCACAGGAGTTACCACTTTCTAGTCAATAAAACTAAAAACTTTCTTAGTAGTTAGCACTCTTTAACAGTCAAAAGAAGACAGGGACCAGTTGAATAATTAGGTTTCTTCTGTCAGCTTCGGATATTGATTCGAGACAGATTTGGGTATCGGTTTGAAGGGTCTTGCTTGGCTCCATGCCTTAGAGAGTTGTGCTTGCCCTTCTCTCCATTCTTGCCTTTAGTCAGTAATGGGCTAACTCCCTCTTTCCTAAAATGAAAATAAAAGGCGTGCTCTCTTCCTTCCTTTAGGAGTGAAATAACCCGCTATGAGTAGATGGAACTTTCCGGGTATTCCTTCTTCTTGATAGCACAGGGGCACAGCGGTAAATACCGAGGAAAGAAGATAAGAAAATGGCTTTTATCCCACGCCACGGTAGCAAGTGTTCTGTGAAGGAAGGAAGCCAGGCATAGAGGTGCGTATCCGCCTTGGAAGTTTTAATGCCCAAAGAGGGTCCTTCGACAAGCCCTTTGCTCAAGTTTCTATTGCACCTTTAGAAAGGAAATCGGCATTTAGGACAAAAAGACGGGTAATCTAAGAGGAAATGAATCATCATAGGTTGTTCAAGAATAAGGGACTTATGACTTTCCTGTTGATGCAAGTAACTGAACTGCCAATTAAGATACGAATGATAGCCCGCAACAGACCATTCTCAGGGCACAACAGGCGATTTGATCTTAGCTGATGCAGATGAGCACTTTTGATCACTCTCTGATCTACGTTCATCCCAGATGTGTTCGCACAGCCTAAATGGGAAAAAGGCCTTTTGAGAGTCTAGAAGCAGGGCGCTACTTTAGTTTACAAAGGTAACCGAAGGTTGACTTTGGCCATGTCTCTTTTAGTTTATCCAAAGGCAACCGGTTGCTTTTGTTTGCTATACTAAAATAAAAGTAAGAATAGACTTTGCGCTAGCGATAGACTTAGCTAGCACCGACGGTGGGAAGGGGGGTTCGCGATAATAAATCAATAAGTAGCGTAGCTTCGATAGACTTGCAATAGCGATTCTTACCAGCAATCTTAGCGACCTCTATGCAGCAACTTCGTTGCCTTACGGCGCTACGAGAGATGCTCCGTTCGTTCCTCTACGCTCACTTACGCTACGAGTCATTCACTGTTTACTGAGCAAGCAAAACCCATTGGTAAGGTAAGCTTGCTATATGACTAGCTTACCCGTAAGCTAATCAAATCAAATCAATATGACTGGCTGGAATGTGGTATTTTAGCTATGGGTTGGTAAGCTTGCAATCAATATGACTATTGTTATTGCTATCTTACGAGCAGCTTGCTATACTAGTGCCTCTCATCTGGGTTGGGTCTATCATAAGCAACCGAGCTAGTAAGGTAAGTAGGTCTCTCTCTCTTTCTATTGACACAATGTCATATGCTCACTCGCTCCGAGTCAGTGTTGATCGCCCCAAAAAAGGTTCTTCTCCCATCCGTCAGGTTTGTATGTACCCCACGCTCCCGTTTCTTCTTTTCTTTTCTTTTTTAGCACCTCCTGAACCATCCTTTCCGGCTGCCCCTTCCCCCCTGCCTTTGCTTTGCCCCTGGATTTGTTTGTCAACCGCATGTTCAGACCGGGGCGGCAGAACAGATCTCCTTTGGAAAAATGGAATGAAATGCAAATTCATCGACTTTATTTTATTTATTATTCTATTATATTATATATATATAGTAGCCGCACACGTCATGGACATCCTGCTTCTATATGCCACAATTACGTATCCATTCCTATTACTATCAATCATTTCCCAGGGAGACATGTGAAGGAAAGGATCTCGATAAGAAGAGGGTGGTCCAACGCCCGCCAATAAAGCTCCTTTCGTTCGGCCGGTTCAGTGGTTAATACAAATAGAATGGATGATCGACTTTAGAACCGAAGTGGCGGTTCGCGATCGATAGAAGGCGTCGTTTCCGTTGATACGTAACGTATGGGCTCGGGGATCCTTTGCATGATGGATGATTCTTAATGGGTGTCATTTTGCTTCTTATGGTATGGGGTGTCTTTACTTACTTATTCTTTTTTTATTTATATCATATGTAGAGTAAGTAAGTACCTCTGCAGATAAGATCTCATATGTATACCGAAGAGCCTTGTAGATGCAGCACTGACTGTGAGATAGGAGGGTCGATCTTGTACGGAGTACCATGAATTGCGTATTGGTACTTATGGGGTAAACGAGGGTAAATAAATGCCTGAGGCATTTATTTCTTATGCGGTAAAGATAGAGTCACTGAAGGTATCTGAGGAAGGGAGAGCGACCGAGTCAGTAACCAGTCCGAACAGGCTATCTTCAAAAAACATATCTGTCTAGTCGTCCCAAAAAGCGGTAGCGAAGGGGCTGTAAGACGAGCGGGAGCGGTAAGTGGGCAAAGATGCTTGCTTGCTTTGGGAATGAGAAAGAAAAAGGCAGCATGATATGATGTTATACGTGCGTACGTACCATTCCTTATCTATGGTCAACAACTCTACTAAATGAGTACGAGTACTTTGTTGAATCAGAAGAACTGAACTAGCACAAAAGTCTTCCAACCAAATCACTGTTAAGATGTTCGTCTTCCAACTCCCTATTCGGGACCCCTATCTATTACTATGTTCGAGTACTCAGTGTATATTATTCTATCAGTGCATATTATTCGAACTCAGCCCCCGAATTAGGGGTCCTCCCTTCCGCTCGGGATCACTTCAGTCTCGTTCCCTATTAGACGATCGACGAGTGAGGGAGCTATTAAAATGAAAAAAGAGTGGTGCAAGTCTGAGCGCCTGGCTCCCACTACTTCTGACTAAGTGAGGTGGCGTAGAACTCAAAGTGATGTCATAACTGCCTTTTCCTAGTTCGGAAGGAAAGAAGCGTACTACGTGAGGCCTCGCCAATTGATAGGGAGGACCCATATTCTTTCCCAGGCGTATAGTCAAGTCTTGGCGCCCTTTCAACAAAAATTCTTCTTTATTAATGTTCGTTTTCTCGCTCACAGCGGGACGGTAATTCACAACTGAAGTAGGGCATTTCCTTCCTTCGTTTCTGTTCCCCACCCGGTCCGTACCTGTTTTTCCCAGTATAGCATGGAGAGTCAAAAGAAGCTGAGAAAGAAATGCTTCCTTCTCAGGACCCTGAAACCTGAATATTCAGTTCCCTTCCTAAAGTCTTAAAAACCTGGCTTGAAGAACTTCCAGGCAGCCCTCCTTCCTTCTGATGAAGAATTCGTTACTGTCTCTTTCGCCAAGCCATTCGCCGGACCCTTTCTCACGCTATCTTCCAAGGGAAGAACAGAAAGCTTCTCTTACAATGAAGAAGCAGAAGGTTCTTCTCACCGGTAGAATACACCCGAATATTGATCAGGTGCCCCATGCCTGAGCCGAAATCCAAATGAATTATGAAGAAGCGAACCCAGATTTTCTACCACCAGATCGGCCGACAACTTCACAGCTTCTAAAGCCGCATTTCTCCAACCATCAGAGATCAAAGCTGTGAAGCGTGGTGGACCACTCCATCACCACATAGAACTCTCACGGGCTTTTCTCAGCAACCCTTAGAGAAGGAAGAGAGAGGCCGAGCTACGACTAGATACAGAGTCTTATAGGAAAGGAACGAACAGCCTCCATACTCTTTCTTTCTTCTATACCTGCCCAATAATTCTTCAGAATCGCAGAAAGGAAAGCTGCTCAGAAAAGCTCTCACAGCATACCTTCAGGCAGCGGCAATGATGACTATCTCGCCTTCGACAACACAAGACAAAGAAAGGTAGGTCATCACACGACACACCAGCCTGTCTGAACCCCTAAAACTGAAGTACCCAAAGAGTCGCAGCCCTCTCAGCTGCCCTCAACAAAATGAAAAGGAATTTCTTGGTTCAGATGGGAATGCGTCTGTTGTATCGGATAGTTCCTCCGGAGCAGACTTAGCAGACTAACCTGGGATAATATAATAGCCGTCTCCGTATAAGGCTGAATCAAGACTCGTGTTCACATACGTAATTCCTTGAGTGGAATGCCCCCCAACCTAGGAACAACACTAAGACGTTTCGTTTCCATTTTTTTGGTTAAAAGCATCGCATAGTATAGTGATAGTGCCCGGTCCGCAGCTGCGGAGTCCGCCTTCCCTTGAAAACACCTCCCAGACCAGAGGGGAGGGTTATAGTACAGATGTACGCTAAGGAATATTATTAGTAAGACAGACGTATAAAGTGCATATGTACTATAGCTGCAAAAGAAAATAGATCCTTGTTCGGGTGTTCTGGTGGTGTCCCCGTCTGGTCTACTATCGTCTTTTCACCGCCGCTAGACTACTTTGGCCCACCAAATGGCACAACCACAGTAGCTGGCTTGGCTCCCTCTTGCTCTGGTCTACACTCCCCTTGTGAGTCGCCACCCTCATGTACTACTCTACTATAAACAAACAGAACTATTACAGATAGACTAGAACATTTCTTATGTCAAACCATTCGATTGAATGCAATCTCTGATGTCAATGACACGAAAAAGGGATATATACAATGAATGGAATATACTGCTAGAGTATTTGAAAGCATCTGCAAAGCCAACAACGGGCACAGTCGATCGTAGATCCCACATGATGCCTTGTACCCTCACCCAACCTTGTCTCTCGCTTGTCGACTTGAGTCGAGCTCACTTTCGATCGAGGACTACCGGTTAAAAGTGTTTGTAGCGTCAATTCCTTTCGGTGTACATCTCACCCAAAACAAAATACCAGGAAACATAAGCTGTCAGCTCATATCTATCTCTGCTCCTCGATCGAACAAAAGCCGTTTGATCCTATATAGCCTGGACCCGCGTACTCATCGTGGTCGTCCCTCAGCCTCCCGCACCCATATTCCTAACCATCCCTGGGAGGAGAATAAGGATAGCTAGTCACGGACGATTTTATCACCTACATGGTATACGAATCCAAGACTTCCTAGCTAGAGGCTAGACGGTATCAAACCACGGGACAGGGAAAAAAGAGCAGCTTTCTAGGTTCTGCCATTGTAGGGTCAAAAATAATAATCAAAAACGAAATAGAAGCGGGTTCATTACGCCTGATTCGCCAAAGTACCACTGCCACCAGGGCTGACATCCTCCTATCGCCTACTAGCTGCATGCGTTAGATACCTACTGCTTCTATCGATGGAAAGACCGAAGCACGTCTCCCTATAGCTTTGACTGCCAGAGGTTGGGAAGAAGGGAGGTGACTGGGCCCTATCACAAAATGAGCAAGTTAGCGACTTGTCAAAGCTTGGTGGCAGGTTTTGTCGGAAGAAGAATGTTTTTCAGCGGGAGTCTCATCTCAGGTTGAGGGGTGGCTGGTTCAGTCGCTTTCTCGAATGGAAATTTCGAGCCGTTTCGCTTACCTTGCATACTACAGGAATGACTACATCAGAAACAGAAGATCTGACTAATAAAGTCTTAGTATTGGTGATACATACCTTGCAACCTTCCCTTGATTCAAGACCTAACGGTCCAGTCTACCGGAGTTCTTGGTTAAATCATTTCTAATTACTTTTGGGTTCTCAGTGAGCCTATGCCCCCTCCTATACTACCAGCTTCAGGTCGAATAATTCAACTACTTCACCTCCGAGAGGTGGAACTCATAGTTTGTGCCATTGATTGGTATATAAGACTCAGGCTCTGACCCACTTGAATAGAAGAGAAGACTAAACCTCGAGAAGTCTATTATTTTCACTCTGCATATGTCACTGCCCTCTCTGCTGGGAATTAGATCCTACTCTTTGTCTCCCCAGAAAATGGAGAGCAAAATGGATCGATTTATCGGATCCTAGGTCGGGACCAAGGGGCGTAGCTGCTATTTCACCGGGAGTGAATCTAGCTAGGGCGATTTTCCACTAATTCGAATCTCCTGACCCAGGCGTAGATCGGAGATTGTCTAAATGGTAATAAGGAAGTGGCAGCAGTCCTCTCATATCATATAAAAGAGAAAGAAGTTCTGCTTGTTCTCTCTTTTCCCGAGTCAGATTACATTCAAATCTTTAAATGTCAAGATTGGCTTGGTCGTCGTCACACCACTCGCTGATGCAGATCTGGGAGGCTGGGTCGGCTAGCATTGAATACGAATAAGCTCTTCTTTCATTCCTCTTGAAAAAATGCTTTCCCTTGGCTTCGGTGCCAGCTAGGACTGGTAGCATGCTTAATGGTAGCATGGCCTTCTTTCTCTTGGATTCGGAATGGGAGCTGCACGTTAGCACTTTACTTTATGACTTTACTTTCTTACTTTTCCGGCATAAGAGGTCTTTTCTCTTTACTGTCCCGGTCCTGTCTCTTTGCTGTTTTAGCGGAATAAGCAGTCTTGGTGCTTTGGGCGTGACACTAGTCTGACTGTGCTTTCCTAGCTATTCTTGATCTGATCTTGCCAGGAAGAAGGGCATCCAACAGACAGAGTGATGCTTCTGTCATATATTATGATAGTCTATTTTTTCATTTTTTAGGAATCCGTATAAATAGACTGTTTGGCTTAGTGTTCGTATCAAACTCTAAAAAGAGGTTGTTTTCTTGCAATTGAATCAAAAGAAACTGTTCATACGGGAGTGCAGCCAGCCTATCCATCATAACATAATATAGGAAAGTACGCCCTCTCCCTTGTCAACTCCGAACGAATGCTTAGTTAGCCGTGAATGAGAACTCTTGTTGCTTGTTGGCCGGTAGCTCCATGTAAGGTTAGCTCGAAAGCGAGTTCTTACTCTTTGACCTGAGGGGAAGAAAGCTCTTCGAGCTTCCCTGGGGTGAGGTTGACCTTCTTTCTGCGGTACGGCTATTAATCTTATTAGAGTCAGTAGCTGGGAATCTCTTCTTCCGCCTATTAGCGGTGTGACTGTGACTTTCTTATTGAGAAGACTGCTTTCCTTTGAAAGAGCTGTGGGCATAGCTAAACTTTCTCAAATGCGGGATTTCCTATTTCCTCTTGATGCGGTAGAAGAAGTCTAGTCTAGGTCATTTCTTTTGCTAGAGAATATGTTGTTGTCGGCATAACCGATGCAGTTAGCTCAAAAGGGAGTTCAGTCACTTCCGGATCCGGATTCAATGATTGTTGAGTGAACGAAGTCAGTAGCCGGCTTGAGAGATGCGAAACTTTAAGTGGCCAAGAAAGGGATGAGTGCCGCTTAACTGATTTAGGACTGAAAGAAGGCTGAACATGGATCCGTATGGGGAGAATAGAATCTAGGCTCTCTAAACTAGACCGATTGGACAGCTTTCAAAGGCGTAAATAGCTCTATTTGACCTAGTTTCAAAGGCTTGATTGTCCCTTGGGAGAAGTTGAATCTGGGCGGAGGGCCTATTTGTATTTGATTTGAACTAATTCGAATCTCGTGACCCATGATCCTTAGGAAGGGCAGAAGGGCTCGATCCCAGACCAGGCTCCGCTCAAGGCGATGGATGACTATCACTTATTCTTTTCCCTACGACCGAGTGAGCAGCTGTTCTTGAATCAGTTGCATTTGATTTGGGAAGGTGGTCCCGTATCGGTATTAAAAGTAGTTTCGGAGAAAAGAAAGGCTAAATGGATTTAGGAGCGAAATAAGCCGGCTATCCCCTTCTTAATAGACGCTGGCCCCGGCACCGGCTCGGGCTAAATCAAAGTAGCAGCAATCAAGATACCGGGCTCAAGGCTAGATAGAAGATAGGCTATTCCTCTTACCGTACTTCCCGAGGGGAGGTTGAAAAAAGCTGTTACAGAATAAGAGTCCTTAGACCTCCCAAAAAGATAGAAGTCTCCGATAAACAGTCTTTACGCCGACATTAGCAGTAGCGCTAGTAAGGCCGACAAATACAATACAAAGAGTGAAGGTGCTACAGCGCTTTTTTAAGCCCAAAGGCTAGTTCAGTCACTTCCGGATGAATAAGAGTTCTCTTTCTCGATCGAAAGAACCTTAATCGAATGGCCAAGCTAAGAAGAAGAATCGAATCATCGCCCGAAAGAAAGGGCCTTAATTAAGGCCCTTTCTTTCCTAGATGGAGAGAATCCGCAAGTAGAATAAGAGCATTGGCCCTACTATCCCAGGTGCAGGAGCGTAGCGGGATGTGTCAACCGGCAATGCGAGGTCGTATAGATCATTTCTTATTAGCAAGGATTTGGAAGCTTTGGGGGAGAGCTTCACATAGGACGGGACCGGGCTAGAGGACTCTCTATCGTCCCCATCGTCCTAACAGCCGATCACGCAATTAGAGCTACGAACAGTTTGATTGTTCTTGGGCAACAGAATCCGTAACACAATCAGGGGTGCCGGGCTTGGCTCAATATCGGGATAGAAGGAGGCCTAGGAAACTAGGCTGTCTCCAGGCTAAGGTAACAAAGTTAGACCGAGATTCACGACTGACTTCCTCTACAAAAGAAGTAGTAGAATAAGATGCGAGAGAGCCATGCCTTTAGAACAAGAAGGTTTTGATTCTGGGGTCAGCTGGGATCAGGATTTTACACTAAACAAAAGAGAGTGCGAACATTATTAAAGTACCAGACAGGCAAGTACGGAACCCCAATCACGAGGGGGAAAAGGACACCCATTAATGGAGGCCCTATATTCTATTCTCTTACAAAATTTGGAGGACAAAGAATAGCACGCTTCTCTTGCCTCTAGGAAGAATAGAAGGAACCTATTCTCTTACACAATCAGCTGTGCACAAAGATGTTCCTACTTATATTGAGAGTGACCCCGGAGAGAGAAGAGCGGAACTACCCTTTCCAGGCCACCTAAATCTGATCCATCTGGCGAAGAGGGTACGGAACCAATACGAGTAAGCAATCAATGCCTCCCTGGAACCTGACCTAACTGTCAATCCAGAACCGGGGGAACGTAGCACTCCCTTTTCGATTATCCATGGGGTATTCCCCAGGCGCTTGACTAAACCTATCTTTCTTACCGTGCAAGCCCTTGCTTGCTTTGAGAAGAGGAATTGGAACTTCTTTTCTTTATTTGCCTTGAGCCAGTTCCAGTCATGAGAGGACTTTTCCTTACTCTTTTAATTCAATCTCTTGGGGGATACCATTAATTGTAGCGTAGATCTTATCCTTAGGTCTGACGCTTGATCTCTTTCTCTTCCCTGAGAAAAGGGCTTCTTCCGACAAGATTAGCTGCTGATTCTTCTTAAATAGATCCATCTTCTTTCGCTCCTAAATCAAGAGGTCATCAGAGCCCCAAAAGAACTACTTCAGTCTCTTCGCGCCCCTTGTCAAGCGGAAGAAAGGAAAAGTCGAGAAAGAGTAAGGTAAGTCAGAAGGTATTCGTGACCAAGACCGCTTTCTCTTGAATATTGGTAAGCCTCTCCCCCCTCCTAAACCCCTGCTGAGACAACTAGCAGCCAACTAGCGAGGGCCGGAGCTCAGCTCTGGTCCACCACCGGAGGTTGTTAGGGGGAGGACAGCGAAGCCTTACTAGTCTCATAAGTCAGTTCAGGAATCAAGCCGATTAATTAGAGTTAAGACGAGAGTAATCTCAGCCTGAAACTTCTAATCTCATGAGTGTGAGGCTTTTGTACTAGACCGCGGGAGATCGGGTTGGAGCCGTCTCCGTCGAAGCCACGAAACTTCTCATAGAAGGGCGAATCCACTTCTTGAATCACTTGTTATAGGCCGGTTTGTTAGCTCAGGGGTTGTTCGCAGGTGAAGTAGTGAATGAAAGAAAAGTCGAAGATTGAGCTAATTCGTCTAAGCCAGTCAACTTCAAATATCTCCTATTCATATATTACTTATAGTATTTTTTTTTATTTCATATTCGAAATAATAAAACCTGATGGTTCCTGTCCTGAAACGAAGGATGCGAAGAAAGTACGTACTGCCGCCTGTCATCATGCTCAATCAGTAAGAAGTTGGCTTCACCTCCGGGGACCAGTCCAGCCTGTGAAGGGAGAGGACTCTGTGGACGGAAGCTACTCTGTTATCTTGCTTTCCTCATTCGCATGAGAGACAGACACATTGTGCACTCAAGATGATGAATGCCACAAGAGAGATAGAAGAAAGAAGATCTGTCTCGATTCTATCTCTATCTTTCGACATCTCATCTCTATAATACGAGAATAGTGGGTGGAGAATCCTTGTGTATTACTAGGAAGGCGGGCTACTTCCGTCTAGCGGTCATGGGAAAGCCAAAACTTGTATATAATAAGTCAATACTGAGATAAGTCAATACTGGGTTGGTCGAGACTCTTTCTTAGTGAAGTGGGAAGACAGTACCGAATCCGATGGGCACAGAAGAAGAAGAAAGGGATGAATGACTAATTCGATCTCTTCTATTGAGGGATAGCACCTACAGTCAGAATGAGATCTCTTCTTTCAGGTAGGTCTCATATATAAGAGAACGGCTGCTAATAGGCCTCCTTGAAGCCTTGCTTACTTTACCAGGGGCAGAATGCCGCACGAGATAACGAGGGACGTTAAGGAGGACGTGGTAGAGGTGATAACTCTCACGTGTGCCAAGGAGATGGCGATTGACATAGAATTTCCTCCTCTGGTTTTAATATGAATTGACTCTGCTTCGGTCACTAGCTCCGTAGGTCCCTAAGCAACTCCTCTCGTCACTAGTCACTATGCCCGAAGGTTAGCAAGCCTGTCCCCAGGTCAGCTGCGAGGTCAGCGAATTGTAACTGGAACTTATGGAACTGGTTATTCACAAAGCCTTATTTTAGGCGGGCAGCTTGCTTCTATGGCTCATGTATGAACAGCAAAACTCATGCAGATTGACCTGGATGATCCCTATCCCTGGGGTATAAAACTCGTGATATAAGGACACCTTACCTTTCGCTGAACGGAATCAATAGAATTTCTTGGTGACCGGACACCACTTCTTAAAAGGGATTGTCAATAGAGGTATAAACTCCCAGGGTAAGACTTCTCACTAGGTTAGTTCCCCCTTATCTTTTTCAAATGCTTCGGGGAACAACATGTCGAAGGAAGAAGGCTCGGTTGACTTGGCTCAGTTCCTGGATACGCGCACTCAGTCATCTCCTTTCTCCACTAATTCATTCTCTTGATCTTATCAGAAGCCGGAAAAGGCAGGTGTATTGATGAGGGTCTATGTGATGCCTATCGAAATCCAATAGCACACCCTAGGAAGATAGCCCCTTAGGGGAATAGCTTCTAGGAATAGCGCTCCTTAGGCCTACTTTCCATTG